TAGTTCCATTTGTAGTAAAAGTGAAAATAGTAGTCAAAACGAGGATATCAGAACGAGTGATCAAACTATACCAGAAAGTTCTACTCATCTGGGTGTAACTCAACAATACCGGCATTTGTGGGTTCAATGCGAAAATTGTTATGGATTAAATTATAAGAAATTTTTTAAATCAAAGATGCATCTTTGTGAACAATGTGGATATCATTTGAAAATGAGTAGTTCAGATAGAATCGAACTTTTGATCGATCCGGGCACTTGGGAGCCTATGGATGAAGACATGGTCTCTCTGGATCCCATTGAATTTCATTCGGAGGAGGAGCCTTATAAAAATCGTATCGATTCTTATCAAAGAAAGACAGGATTAACCGAGGCTGTTCAAACAGGCAGAGGGCAACTAAACGGTATTACCGTAGCAATTGGGGTTATGGATTTTCAGTTTATGGGAGGTAGTATGGGATCCGTAGTCGGGGAGAAAATTACCCGTTTGATTGAATACGCTACTAAAGAATTTCTACCTCTTATTATAGTGTGTGCTTCCGGAGGGGCACGCATGCAAGAAGGAAGTTTGAGCTTGATGCAAATGGCTAAAATATCTTCTGCTTTATATGATTATCAATCAAATAAAAAGTTATTCTATGTACCAATTCTTACATCTCCTACTACCGGTGGGGTGACAGCTAGTTTTGGTATGTTGGGGGATATCATTATTGCCGAACCCAATGCCTACATTGCCTTTGCGGGTAAAAGAGTAATTGAACAAACATTGAATAAAACAGTACCCGAGGGTTCACAAGCGGCCGAGTATTTATTCCAGAAGGGCTTATTCGATCTAATCGTACCACGTAATCCTTTAAAAAGCGTTCTGAGTGAGTTATTTCAACTACACACTTTCTTTCCTTTGAATCAAAATTAGAACATTAAGTTCAATTATTTTGAGCAAACAAGTAATTAGTTTATCGGAATCCAAGTTAAAATTAGACGAATGGGGTTTTCTTTGTTGACATAAGATCTAATTATATAAAGTTATATAAAGAATCAAAAGTTACAGAAAATCCGCCCCTTTTTCTATATTCCTGATTATTGATCAAGAAGCCTCTATTAACAAGATAAAAGATGAAATTCTTATTTTCGTGAAATTAGGCAAATCAAAAAAATATACTCTTCTCGTCATATATAATGAAAATCTATAAAATATAGAATTTTTTATTTTTTTATATCTTACGATAATCCTATTTTGACTAAGAATCCCTGATGGATGGGATTCTAACAAACCCTTCAATATATTCAATATAATTATAAATATAAATAGAATCTAATTAATTTTTAAGAAACTTTTTGCTTAGTAAATGAAATTCGAAGACAAGAGCAAAAAATGAAGAAAATAATATCTCATCCATATCCTTTCAAATCTTTCATGTAGAAAGATGAAAAACTACATTATATACTCACTTAGATAGATACTTATATTTATACTTAATAGCTATTAAGTAATAATAATAATTCCAATTTAGAATTCTCAAATTATAATAAGATATCTTTATATATAATAAGATATCTTTATATTATAAATATAAAATATAAATAATAATAACAGGTACAAATAGTAAATCGAGGTACCCATTCTATGACAACTCTTAACTTTCCCTCTGTTTTGGTGCCTTTAGTAGGCCTAGTATTTCCGGCAATCGCAATGGCTTCTTTATTTCTTCATGTTCAAAAAAACAAGATTGTTTAGAGCCGATGGCACAAAATCTCATCTATTTTTTTTTCAAAACTGACGCTTGTATCATAACACAGATATCTATTTAGCAAAATATGGTATAAGCGGCTTCCGCCGAAAAACTCTTATGTCTCCAGAAAATGCTATAGGGATCAAAGGATTCTAGCTATTTTCAAATAGACCCGAATCGACGGATAGCTGAACTGTAAAGTTGGTCTATCTATATCTATTTGGCTATCTTTAGTGAGATCATACGAAGGGTATGTTATTAGTTTAGATCTAACGAATTTAATGAATTACTCCTAAAGGATCACATCAAACTAGTGCTAGTTGATGCGAGTTACTTCGGAAAAAAAGGACTAAAGTCAAATTCATTTGGGGTATTCTCTCAATTCCAAAAAAATCAACTGGATCAAGTATGAGTTGTCGATCAGAACATATATGGATAGAACCTATAACGGGGGCTCGAAAAACAAGTAATTTCTGCTGGGCTGTTATCCTTTTTTTAGGTTCATTAGGATTCTTGTTGGTTGGAACCTCGAGTTATCTTGGTAGAAATTTGATATCTTTATTTCCGTCTCAGGAAATAGTTTTTTTTCCACAAGGAATTGTGATGTCTTTCTACGGAATCGCGGGTCTTTTTATTAGCTCCTATTTATGGTGCACAATTTCGTGGAATGTAGGTAGTGGTTATGATCGATTTGATAGAAAAGACGGAATAGTGTGTATCTTTCGTTGGGGATTTCCTGGAAAAAATCGTCGGGTCTTCCTCCGATTTCT